CCCACCGTAGCCCAAGACACCTTGCTTAGCCACACCCCCACGGGTATTCAGCAGTAACTGACATTAAGCTATGAGCGTAAGCTCGACTTAGTCATGGTGACACCAGGGTTGGTAAATCTTGTGCCAGCCACCGCGGTCACACAAGAAACCCAAATTAATCGTACACGGCGTAAAGAGTGATTCAAGACTATCGCCCCACCCTGAGGCCAAAACATGCCCAAGCCGTCATAAGCCCAAGACATGCCTAAGCCCACATCCCCCTCAACTTCAGCGATTAATCAACCTCACGAAAGCCAGGGGACAAACTGGGATTAGATACCCCACTATGCCTGGCCGTAAATCCAAATGCTTTTCTCACCTAAGCATTCGCCAGGGAACTACGAGCACAAACGCTTAAAACCCTAAGGACTTGGCGGTGTCCCAAACCCACCTAGAGGAGCCTGTTCTATAATCGATAACCCACGCTACACCCAACCCCCCCTCGCCCCGAGCAGCCTACATACCGCCGTCGCCAGCTCACCTCACCTGAGAGATTAACAGTGAGCACAACAGCCCCGCCCGCTAAAAAGACAGGTCAAGGTATAGCCCATGGGAGGGAAAGAAATGGGCTACATTTTCTGAGCCAGAATACAACGAAAGAAGGCCCGAAACAGCCCTCAGAAGGCGGATTTAGCAGTAAAACATGATCATCACGCCTGTCTTAAGTCGGCCCTGGGACACGTACATACCGCCCGTCACCCTCCTCACAAGCAAACTTTTCCCCCTTCAATCAAAACCACAACTCGCTAAAGATGAGGCAAGTCGTAACAAGGTAAGTGTACCGGAAGGTGCACTTAGCACACCAAGACGTAGCTAAACACTAAAGCACTCAGCTTACACCTGAAAGATGCCTGCCCACAGCCCAGGTCGTCTTGAAGCCTGCTTCTAGCCCTGCCAACACTCATAAAATTCCACCTCCCCCTTAAACCAAAACATTCCTCGTTCTTAGTATAGGCGATAGAAAAGACCCTTCCACCAAACAGGCGCGATAGAGACACGTACCGTAAGGGAAAGATGAAATAATAATGAAAACTCGAGCACAAAATAGCAAAGATCAACCCTTGTACCTTTCGCATCATGATTCAGCAAGAACAACCAAGCAAAACGAACTTAAGCTTGCCACCCCGAAACCCAAGCGAGCTACTCACAAGCAGCTATACACTGAGCGAACCCGTCTCTGTCGCAAAAGAGTGGGATGACTTGTTAGTAGAGGTGAAAAGCCAACCGAGCTGGGTGATAGCTGGTTGCCTGTGAAATGAATCTAAGTTCTACTCTGACAGCTCCTACACTACCCCTCCCCTAACAAATCCTGCAGCCACTCAGAAGCAACTTAAAGGGGGTACAGCCCCTTTAAAAAAGAACACAACCTCCCCCAGCGGATAACCCTCAACCTCTCCTAAAAAATGTTGGCCTTCAAGCAGCCACCAACAAAGAGTGCGTCAAAGCTCACCCATCAAAAAAATACAAAAACTATGCGAATCCCTACACCCCATAACAGGCCAACCTATCACAATAGGAGAATTAATGCTGAAATGAGTAACTAGGGGACCCCCCCCCTCACAGGCGCAAACTTACATTCCCCCATTATTACCCGGAACCAAGTATACCTACTCTCACAAGACCCCATACTTCTCTCCTCCTCCCGTTAGACCAACTCAGGAGCGCCCAACATGAAAGATTTAAATCTGTAGAAGGAACTCGGCAAACCCCCGGGCCCGACTGTTTACCAAAAACATAGCCTTCAGCCCACCAAGTATTGAAGGTGATGCCTGCCCAGTGACACTCAGTTCAACGGCCGCGGTATCCTAACCGTGCGAAGGTAGCGCAATCAATTGTCTCATAAATCGAGACTTGTATGAATGGCTAAACGAGGCCCCAACTGTCTCCTACAGATAATCAGTGAAATTGATCTCCCCGTGCAAAAGCGGGGATAAGAACATTAGACGAGAAGACCCTGTGGAACTTCAAAATCAACGGCCACATCTCTCAACCTCCAAACCTACCAGGCCCACCACCTAACCCTCACCACTGGCCCGCATTTTTCGGCTGGGGCGGCCCTGGAGAAAAACAAATCCTCCAGAAACAAGACCTGCACTCTCAACCAAGAGCAACCCCTCAACGTGCTAACAGCCACCAGACCCAGTACAACTGACCAATGGACCAAGCTACCCCAGGGATAACAGCGCAATCCCCTTCAAGAGCCCCTATCGACAAGGGGGTTTACGACCTCGATGTTGGATCAGGACACCCTAATGGTGCAGCCGCTATTAAGGGTTCGTTTGTTCAACGATTAACAGTCCTACGTGATCTGAGTTCAGACCGGAGCAATCCAGGTCGGTTTCTATCTATGACAAACTTTCCCCAGTACGAAAGGACCGGGAAAGTAAGGCCCATGCTCCAAGCACGCCTTCCTCCCAAGTATGGAATCCAACTAAACTACCTAAAGAGCCCCCAATACTCGTCCCAGATAAAGGACCGCTAGCGTGGCAGAGCCCGGCAAATGCAAAAGGCTTAAGCCCTTTAACCAGAGGTTCAAGTCCTCTCCCTAGCTTTTTTCCCCCCCCCTTACCTATGACCTTTACTTCTACCCTAACCAACCTCACCCTCACACTCTCCTACGCCATTCCCATCCTAGTCGCAGTAGCCTTTCTAACGCTAGTAGAACGTAAAGTCTTAAGCTATATACAAGCTCGAAAAGGCCCAAACATTGTTGGCCCATTCGGACTCCTCCAACCTCTAGCAGACGGAGTAAAACTCTTCATCAAAGAGCCCATCCGCCCCTCCACCTCATCTCCCCTCCTATTCCTTCTTACCCCCACTCTAGCCCTACTCCTAGCCCTAACCATCTGAATCCCCCTTCCCCTTCCCTTCTCTCTAACGGACCTCAACCTCGGCTTTTTATTCCTCCTCGCCATATCCAGCCTCGCAGTATACTCCATCCTATGATCGGGATGAGCTTCAAACTCAAAATACGCCCTAATCGGAGCCCTCCGAGCAGTTGCACAAACCATTTCCTACGAAGTGACCCTAGCAATCATCCTCCTGTCTGCAATCGTACTAAGCGGCAACTATACCCTTAACACACTCGCCACCACCCAAGAACCCCTCTATCTAATCTTCTCCTCCTGACCCCTCGCCATAATATGATATATCTCCACACTTGCCGAAACAAACCGTGCCCCATTCGACCTTACCGAGGGCGAATCAGAACTTGTATCCGGCTTCAACGTCGAATATGCTGCAGGACCATTCGCCCTCTTTTTCCTAGCTGAATATGCCAACATCATAATAATAAACACCCTAACAACTATCCTATTCCTCAACCCAAGCTGACTCAATCCCCCATCAGAACTCTTCCCCATCATCCTGGCCTCCAAAGTCCTACTCCTCTCCTCTGGCTTCCTCTGAATTCGTGCCTCATACCCCCGATTTCGCTATGACCAACTCATGCATCTCCTATGAAAAAACTTCCTCCCCCTCACACTAGCCCTGTGTCTCTGACACGTGAGCATGCCCATTTCCTACGCAGGCCTACCCCCTCACCTAAGAAAACTAAGGAAATGTGCCTGAACTCAAAGGGTCACTATGATAAAGTGAACATAGAGGTACACCAACCCTCTCATTTCCTTCGAACTCACACCCAACCAACCTTAGAAAAGCAGGAATCGAACCTACACAGAAGAGATCAAAACCCTTCATACTTCCCTTATATTATTTTCTAGTAGGGTCAGCTAACAAAGCTATCGGGCCCATACCCCGAAAATGAAGGTTCAACCCCCTCCCCTGCTAATGAATCCTTACGCCAAGCTAATCACAACAACAAGCCTCGCCCTTGGAACCACCATTACAATCTCCAGCAACCACTGGGCAATAGCCTGAACTGGCCTAGAAATCAACACCATCGCCATCATCCCCATAATCTCAAAATCCCACCACCCCCGAGCCATTGAAGCAACAATCAAATACTTCCTAGTCCAGGCAGCTGCCTCTGCCTCCATCCTATTCTCAAGCCTAATCAATGCCTGATCCACCGGCCAATGAGATATCACCCAACTAACCAACCCCACATCATGCTTACTCCTTACAGCTGCAATTGCTATAAAACTAGGCCTAGTACCATTCCATTTCTGATTCCCAGAAGTCCTCCAAGGTTCATCACTAATTACAGCTCTCTTACTATCAACAGCAATAAAATTCCCCCCTATCGCCATCCTTCTACTCACATCCAACTCCCTCCACCCCCCCCTCCTGACCCTGATAGCCATTGCATCAGCAGCTCTAGGGGGCTGAATGGGTCTAAACCAGACTCAAGTCCGAAAAATCCTGGCCTTCTCCTCCATCTCACACCTAGGATGAATAACCATCATCATCATCTACGCCCCCAAACTCACTCTCCTAACCTTCCTTCTGTACACCCTCCTAACCTCAACCATTTTCCTCTCCCTCAACACATCCTACATCACAAAATTATCAACACTAATAACATCATGAACAAAAACTCCCATACTCAATGCCACCCTCATACTTGCCCTCCTCTCTCTCGCCGGTCTACCCCCCTTCATCGGCTTCCTACCCAAATGACTTATCATTCAAGAACTAACTAAACAAGAAATAACCCCCACAGCCCTAACCCTCGCCCTCCTCTCTTTACTAAGCCTATTCTTCTACCTCCGCCTCGCCTATTCCTCATCCATTACACTCCCACCCAACTCAACCAACCAAACAAAACACTGGTACATCAACAAAAATACTAACTCACTAATCGCCATCTTGGCCGCCCTGTCTACCCTCCTCCTCCCACTCTCCCCTCTGATTCTACCCACCATCTAAGAAACTTAGGATAACCCCGCCCAAACCGAAGGCCTTCAAAGCCTTAAATAAGAGTTAAACCCTCTTAGTTTCTGCTAAGACCCGCAGGATATTACCCTGCATCACCTGAATGCAACCCAGGCACTTTAATTAAGCTAGGGCCTTAACCCCCTCCCCTAGACAGGTGGGCCTCGATCCCACAAAATTCTAGTTAACAGCTAGATGCCCCAACCTCACAGGCTTCCGTCTAAAACCAAAGCTCCGGCGCATCTCCAATGCACATCGATGAGCTTGCAACTCAACATGAATTTCACTACAGAGCTGATAAGAAGGGGAATTAAACCCCTGTAAAAAGGACTACAGCCTAACGCCTTGACACTCGGCCATCTTACCTGTGACTTTCATTAACCGATGATTATTCTCCACCAACCACAAAGACATTGGCACCCTATACCTCATCTTCGGCGCATGGGCCGGCATGATCGGCACAGCCCTCAGCCTCCTCATTCGAGCAGAGCTGGGCCAACCCGGCACCCTCCTTGGCGACGACCAAATTTACAATGTCATTGTCACCGCCCATGCATTTGTGATAATTTTCTTCATAGTGATGCCCATCATAATCGGGGGATTTGGAAACTGACTCGTACCCCTCATAATCGGTGCACCCGACATAGCATTCCCACGAATAAACAACATAAGCTTCTGACTTCTCCCCCCCTCATTCCTTCTTCTCCTAGCCTCCTCCACAGTAGAAGCAGGAGCCGGAACAGGATGAACAGTTTACCCGCCCCTTGCCGGCAACTTAGCCCACGCGGGAGCCTCAGTAGACCTAGCCATCTTTTCACTCCACCTAGCAGGCATCTCATCAATCCTAGGAGCAATCAACTTCATCACAACAGCTATCAACATAAAACCCCCAGCCATCTCACAATACCAAACCCCCCTATTCGTCTGATCTGTCCTTATCACCGCCGTCCTCCTACTCCTATCACTCCCGGTACTCGCTGCCGGCATTACAATACTTCTCACAGACCGCAACCTGAACACTACATTCTTTGACCCCGCTGGAGGAGGCGACCCCATCCTCTACCAACATCTCTTCTGATTCTTTGGACACCCCGAAGTCTATATCCTCATTCTTCCAGGATTCGGCATCATCTCCCATGTAGTAGCATACTACGCTGGCAAAAAGGAGCCATTCGGCTACATAGGAATAGTATGAGCCATGCTCTCCATTGGGTTCCTCGGCTTCATCGTATGGGCCCATCACATATTCACCGTAGGAATGGACGTAGATACTCGAGCATACTTCACATCCGCAACCATAATCATCGCCATCCCAACAGGTATTAAGGTCTTCAGCTGATTAGCCACACTCCACGGAGGTACTATCAAATGAGACCCTCCTATACTTTGAGCCCTAGGATTCATTTTCCTTTTCACCGTCGGAGGCCTAACTGGAATCGTACTAGCCAACTCCTCCCTAGACATTGCCCTTCATGACACCTATTACGTAGTTGCCCACTTCCATTATGTACTATCTATAGGAGCCGTATTCGCCATCCTTGCAGGATTCACTCACTGATTCCCCCTATTTACAGGGTACACCCTAAACGATACATGAGCTAAAGCCCATTTCGGAGTAATATTCACCGGAGTCAACCTAACATTCTTCCCACAACACTTCCTTGGTTTAGCTGGCATGCCACGCCGATATTCAGACTATCCCGACGCCTACACCCTATGAAACACCATATCATCCATCGGCTCATTAATCTCCATAACAGCCGTCATCATACTCCTGTTTATCATCTGAGAAGCCTTCGCATCCAAACGCAAAGTCCTACAACCAGAACTTACCCACACCAATATCGAATGAATTCACGGCTGCCCACCCCCCTACCACACCTTCGAAGAGCCAGCCTATGTCCAAGTCCAAGAAAGGAAGGAATTGAACCCTCATACATTGGTTTCAAGCCAACCGCATTAAACCATTCATGCTTCTTTCTTTATGGCGCATTAGTAAATAAATTACGTGGCCTTGTCAAGACCAAATCACAGGTGAAATCCCTGTATGCCCCACATGGCTAACCACTCTCAATTCGGATTCCAAGACGCTTCCTCACCAATCATAGAAGAACTCGTCGAATTCCACGATCACGCTCTCATAGTTGCACTGGCGATTTGCAGCTTAGTCCTTTATCTTCTCATGCTTATACTCATAGAAAAACTATCATCGAACACGGTCGACGCCCAAGAAGTTGAACTTATTTGAACAATCCTCCCAGCCATTGTTCTCGTCCTACTTGCCCTCCCCTCCCTACAAATTCTTTATATAATGGATGAAATTGATGAACCAGACCTAACCCTGAAAGCCATTGGCCATCAATGATACTGAACATACGAGTACACAGACTTCAAAGATCTGTCATTCGACTCCTACATGATCCCCACAACAGAACTCCCCTTAGGCCACTTTCGCCTCCTAGAAGTCGACCATCGTGTTGTCATCCCCATGGAATCCCCCATCCGCATTATCGTCACCGCCGATGACGTGTTGCACTCATGAGCTATCCCAACCCTGGGAGTGAAAACCGACGCAATCCCAGGACGGCTCAACCAAACATCATTCATCACCACCCGCCCAGGCATCTTCTACGGCCAGTGCTCTGAAATCTGTGGCGCAAACCATAGCTTCATGCCAATCGTAATCGAATCCACGCCACTTAATTTCTTCGAGACCTGATCATCTTCACTGTCGTCCTAATCGTCAAGAAGCTATGTACCAGCGCTAGCCTTTTAAGCTAGAGAAAGTGGGACCCCTCCCCTCCTCGACGAGATGCCTCAACTCAACCCAAACCCTTGATTTTCCATCATACTCCTATCATGACTAACTTTTTCACTTATAATCCAACCCAAACTTCTCTCATTCCCCCACACCAACCCACCAATCAACAAAGTCCAAACGATTGCAGAAACCTCCCCCTGACCCTGACCATGAACCTAAGCTTCTTTGACCAATTTGCAAGCCCATGCCTTTTAGGAATCCCACTAATCCTCCTCTCCATGCTATTCCCAGCCCTCCTCCTCCCCTCCCCGGGCAGCCGATGAATCACCAACCGCTTATCCACCTTGCAATCATGATGCATTGACCTAATCACCAAGCAACTAATAACCCCATTAAACAAAAACGGTCACAAGTGAGCTCTAATTCTAACATCCTTAATAATCCTCCTACTCTCAATCAACCTGTTAGGCTTATTACCGTACACATTCACTCCTACCACTCAACTGTCTATAAACATAGCCCTTGCCTTTCCCCTATGACTGGCTACCCTCCTAACAGGCTTACGCAACCAACCTTCAGCCTCCCTAGGCCACCTACTCCCCGAAGGCACACCCACCCCCCTAATTCCCGCTCTAATCCTAATTGAAACAACTAGCCTACTCATCCGACCCTTAGCCCTGGGTGTTCGCCTAACAGCCAACCTCACAGCAGGCCACCTCCTCATCCAACTCATCTCCACCGCATCAACTGTCCTCCTGACACTCATGCCCACAGTCTCGATCCTCACCACCATCATCCTTCTCTTACTGACCATCCTTGAAGTAGCAGTCGCCATAATTCAGGCTTACGTTTTCGTCCTTCTCCTAAGCCTGTATTTACAAGAAAATATCTAATGGCCCACCAAGCCCACTCATACCACATAGTAGACCCCAGCCCATGACCCCTCTTTGGTGCAACAGCCGCCCTATTAATAACCTCCGGCTTAATCCTGTGATTCCACTACAACTCCTCCCACCTTCTTGCACTTGGCATACTCACTACAGCCCTAGTCATACTTCAATGATGACGAGACATTGTTCGCGAAGGAACTTTCCAAGGCCACCACACCCCCACAGTACAAAAAGGCCTGCGTTATGGAATAATCCTATTTATCACATCCGAAGTTTTCTTCTTCCTAGGCTTCTTCTGAGCCTTCTTCCACTCCAGCCTCGCACCCACCCCAGAACTAGGGGGCCAATGACCCCCCACAGGGATTAAACCCCTTAATCCACTAGAAGTCCCCCTACTCAACACAGCCATTCTCTTAGCTTCAGGCATCACTGTCACCTGAGCCCACCACAGCATTACAGAAGCTGACCGAAAACAAGCAATCCAAGCCCTCACCCTAACCATCCTTCTTGGACTTTACTTCACCGCCCTCCAAGCCATAGAATACCATGAAGCCTCATTCTCAATCGCTGATGGTGTATATGGTTCAACCTTTTTTGTCGCTACAGGATTCCACGGCCTTCACGTCATCATTGGCTCCTCCTTCCTCCTAGTCTGCCTCTTCCGTCTAATCAAATTCCACTTCACCCCCAACCACCACTTCGGATTTGAAGCAGCGGCCTGATACTGACACTTCGTCGACGTTGTTTGACTATTCCTCTACATAACAATTTACTGATGAGGATCGTGCTCTTCTAGTATACTAATTACAATTGACTTCCAATCTCTAGAATCTGGTCCCAAACCCAGAGAAGGGCAATAAACATAATTACATTTATACTATCCCTCTCCCTCACCCTCAGCATCGCTCTCATCATTCTCAACTTCTGACTCGCCCAAACCAATCCAGACTCAGAAAAACTCTCCCCCTACGAATGCGGCTTCGACCCACTCGGATCCGCTCGACTCCCATTCTCCATCCGATTCTTCCTCAGTAGCCATCCTATTCCTCCTGTTTGACCTAGAAATCGCCCTACTACTCCCCCTCCCCTGAGCAACTCAACTCCAATCCCCCATTACCTCCCTAACCTGAGCCTCCGCAATCATTCTCCTCTTAACCCTGGGACTCGTCTACGAATGAATCCAAGGAGGACTAGAGTGAGCAGAATAACCAGAGAGTTAGTCTAATAAAGACAGCTGATTTCGACTCAACAAATCATAGTCCCACCCTATGACTCTCTTAATGTCCATTATACATCTATGCTTCTACTCAGCTTTCACTCTAAGTTGCCTAGGGCTAGCCTTCCACCGAACACACTTAGTCTCAGCCTTACTATGCTTAGAAAGCATAATACTATCCCTATACATAGCTCTCTCAATTTGACCAGTAGAAAACTACACAACATCACCCACCCTCATCCCGCTACTCATACTAGCCTTCTCAGCCTGTGAAGCCGGCACAGGCCTAGCTGCACTCGTAGCCTCCTCACGAACCCACGGTTCAGACCACCTACACAATCTCAACCTCCTACAATGCTAAAAATCATTATCCCAACAATCATACTCCTACCCACAGCCCTCTTGTCCCCCACAAAATTCCTATGGACTAACACCACCTCACACAGTCTCTTAATCGCCCTCATCAGCCTTCACTGACTTACTCCATCCTACCTTCCCTACAAAAACCTAACCCAATGAACCGGTGCCGACCAAATCTCCTCCCCCCTATTAACTCTATCCTGCTGACTTCTCCCCCTGATAATCCTAGCTAGCCAAAATCACCTCCAACACGAACCCCCAACACGCAAACGAACTTTCATCACTACCATCATTATAGTGCAACCATTCATCATCCTAGCATTCTCCGCCACTGAGTTAACAATATTCTATATTTCATTTGAAGCAACTCTAATCCCTACCCTGATTTTAATCACCCGATGAGGCAACCAACCAGAACGACTAAGCGCAGGCATCTATCTCCTACTCTACACCCTCATCAGCTCCCTTCCCCTCCTAGTAACTTTACTCCACTTACACACCCAAACTGGCTCCCTCTACCTCCCCATAATTAAACTCACCCCCCTCACCCCACCAACCGATTCCTGAACCACACCCCTGACAAACCTGGCCCTCCTACTAGCCTTCATAGTCAAAGCCCCCCTGTATGGCGTCCATCTCTGACTCCCCAAAGCGCACGTAGAGGCCCCCATTGCAGGCTCCATGCTACTTGCAGCCCTCCTACTGAAACTTGGAGGCTATGGCATCATACGCATCACTCTATTAACTAACTACTCAGAGCTCCTCCTCTATCCCTTCTTAATCCTAGCCCTATGAGGAGCACTAATAACCAGCTCCATTTGCCTACGCCAAACTGACCTAAAAGCCCTCATCGCCTACTCCTCTGTAAGTCATATAGGCCTAGTCATCGCTGCCACCATGATCCAGACCAACTGATCCTTCTCAGGGGCAATAATCCTCATAATCTCCCATGGCCTAACATCTTCCATACTATTCTGTCTAGCTAATACAAACTACGAACGTACCCACAGCCGCATCCTTCTTCTAACCCGAGGCCTCCAACCCCTCCTACCCCTCATAGCAACATGATGACTCCTAGCCAACCTAACCAACATGGCCCTCCCACCCACCACAAATCTCATAGCAGAACTAACCATTATAATCTCCCTATTCAACTGATCCCCACTTACCCTCCTCCTCACCGGTACTGCAACTCTCTTAACTGCCTCCTACACTCTATTCATATTCCTTACAACCCAACGAGGACCCCTTCCCTCTCACATCACAACCACCCAAAACTCCTCCACACGAGAACATATCCTAATAGCCCTTCACATCATCCCCCTCCTCCTCCTCATTCTGAAACCCGAACTTATCGCGTAACCTCTCAAGGCAAGTATAGTTTAACCCAAACATTAGACTGTGACTCTAAAAATAGAAGTTAAACCCTTCTTACCTGCCGAGGGGAGGTAAACCAACAAGAACTGCTAACTCTTGCACCTGGGCTTAAACCCCCAGTCCCCTTACTTTTAAAGGATAGCAGTAATCCATTGGTCTTAGGAACCACTCACCTTGGTGCAAATCCAAGTAAAAGTAGTGGACGTCACCCTTCTCCTCAACACCTCAATTCTCCTCACCCTCACAATCATCCTGACACCAATCCTACTCCCTCTAGCCATAAAAATCCCCCCCAACTCCCCCTCCACCATCACACGCTACGTCAAAACCGCCTTCATTACTAGCCTCATCCCCATAACATTATTCATTTACTCAGGAACTGAAAGCATCATCTCCAACTGAGAATGAAAATTCATCATAAACTTTAAAATCCCACTCAGCTTCAAAATCGACCAATACTCATCAACATTCCTCCCCATCGCCCTATTCGTAACATGATCCATTCTCCAATTCGCCATATGATATATAGCATCAGAGCCCCACATTACAAAATTCTTTTCATACCTCCTAACCTTCTTAATCGCTATACTCCTTCTAACCACCGCCAACAACATATTCCTCCTATTCATCGGCTGAGAAGGCGTAGGAATCATATCCTTCCTCCTAATTGGCTGATGACATGCCCGAGCAGAAGCCAACACAGCCGCCCTCCAAGCCATCCTCTACAATCGCATCGGGGACATTGGACTAATTCTAAGCATAGCCTGACTAGCTTCAACCATAAACACCTGAGAAATCCAACAAACCTTCCTCCCCACCCAAACCCCCACACTTCCTCTCCTAGGACTCATCCTAGCTGCTACAGGAAAATCCGCTCAATTTGGCCTCCATCCTTGACTTCCCGCCGCCATAGAAGGCCCCACCCCAGTATCCGCCCTCCTCCACTCTAGCACCATAGTAGTAGCTGGCATTTTCTTGCTCATCCGCACTCACCCCATACTCACCACAAACCCCACCGCCCTCACCCTATGCCTATGCCTAGGAGCCCTCTCTACCCTATTTGCCGCTACCTGCGCCCTAACACAAAATGACATTAAAAAAATCATCGCCTTCTCCACATCAAGCCAGCTAGGCCTTATAATGGTCACTATTGGCCTAAACCTACCCCAGCTTGCTTTCTTTCACATCTCAACCCACGCCTTCTTTAAAGCCATACTCTTTCTCTGCTCCGGATCGATCATCCACAACCTCAACGGAGAACAAGACATCCGAAAAATAGGCAGCCTTCAAAAAACACTCCCAATCACCACCTCCTGCCTAACCATTGGTAATCTCGCTCTAATAGGAGCCCCATTCCTAGCAGGATTTTACTCGAAAGACCTCATCATCGAAAACCTCAACACCTCCTACCTAAACTCATGAGCCCTCCTATTAACCCTTCTGGCCACATCCTTCACCGCAACCTACAGCTTCCGCCTAACTATTCTAGTTCAAACAGGATACACCCGCCTACCCTCAATCTCCCCCATTAACGAAAACAACCCCCTAATTATCAACCCAATCACTCGCTTAGCCTTAGGCAGCATCCTAGCAGGCTTTCTCATTACATCCCTCATCCTCCCCTCAAAAACCCCACCCATAACCATACCCCCCGTCACAAAATTCGCAGCTATTATCGTCACGCTATTAGGCATTATCCTGGCCCTAGAACTCTTAAACATAACTCACACACTCACCCACCCCCAACAAAACATCCCCCTCAACTTCTCCTCCTCACTTGGCTACTTCAACCCCCTCGCCCATCGCATTGGCTCTTCAAACCTCCTCAACACAGGCCAAAAGATTGCTACCCACCTAATCGACCTATCTTGGTATAAAAAAATCGGCCCTGAAGGCCTCGCAAACCTCCAACGCCTGATATCCGAAACATCCACCTCAATACACTCGGGCCTTATCAAAACCTACCTAAGCACATTCGCCCTCTCCATTCTTATCATCCTAATCTCCCACAGGACCCCCAATGGCCCCAAACCTCCGTAAATCCCACCCCCTCCTAAAAATAATCAACAACTCCTTAATTGACCTGCCCGCACCCTCCAACATCTCAGCATGATGAAACTTTGGATCCCTCCTCGGCATCTGCCTAATAACACAAATCGTCACTGGCCTCCTACTTGCCACCCACTACACTGCCGATACAACCCTGGCCTTCTCATCCGTTGCCCACACATGCCGCAACGTCCAATATGGCTGACTTATCCGTAACCTCCATGCTAACGGAGCCTCATTCTTCTTTATCTGCATCTACTTGCACATCGGACGTGGATTCTACTACGGATCCTACTTATTCAAAGAGACATGAAACACCGGAGTCATCCTCCTCCTCTCCCTCATAGCCACTGCCTTCGTCGGCTATGTTCTCCCCTGAGGCCAAATATCATTCTGAGGGGCAACCGTCATTACTAACCTATTCTCAGCCCTCCCCTACATCGGCCAAACTATTGTCGAATGGGCCTGGGGCGGATTCTCTGTAGACAACCCTACCCTCACCCGATTCTTCGCCCTACACTTTCTCCTCCCATTCCTAATTGCAGGACTTACCCTAATCCATTTCACCTTCCTTCATGAATCTGGCTCAAACAACCCCCTCGGAGTGGTATCTGACTGCGATAAAATTCCCTTCCACCCCTACTTCTCCGTAAAAGATGTCCTTGGATTCATATTCATACTCCTCCCCCTCGTAACCCTAGCACTATTCTCACCCAACCTCCTAGGCGACCCAGAAAACTTCACACCCGCAAACCCCTTAGTCACACCCCCCCACATTAAACCTGAGTGGTACTTCCTATTCGCATACGCCATCCTTCGCTCAATCCCCAATAAACTAGGCGGAGTCCTAGCTCTAGCCGCCTCCGTCCTAGTCCTATTTCTAGCCCCCCTCCTCCACACATCCAAACAACGCACAATAGCCTTCCGACCCCTCTCCCAACTCCTATTCTGAATGTTAGTTGCCAATCTCCTCATTCTCACCTGAATCGGCAGCCAACCAGTAGAACACCCCTTCATCATCATTGGCCAATTAGCCTCCATCACCTACTTCTCCACAATCCTCATCCTCTTCCCCCTTATTAGCTCTTTAGAAAACAAACTATTAAACTTCTAACTCTAATAGTTTATCAAAAACATTGGTCTTGTAAGCCAAAGACTGAAGACGCACGATTCTTCTTAGAGTTTCACCTACAAAAAACGAAAAAAATAAAACACTACCCCCCCCTCCCCCCATGAATGTATTTCATGCATTCATGCTTAACCTATGTACTTCTGTGCATTACACTAATTCTCACGTACACGGATATGCAATCTAGGACATAATACTAATGTATTTCTGGCATAGACCTCACTTTTCACATACCATCTTAATGTAATTCACCATCCTACTTTCTGAAGAATTACCTACCTCATGGTCACAGGAATGAAGACCTATAACTCGTACTAAAACCTTCACATTGCTTGGTTATACATATAAATTATCCTACCACACGGCAGTGCTTGTCCAAATGAACTCCATGGTAACGGCCCATAAATTGCTATCACTTCTCGACGTGCCGGTAGCTGTCGTACCAGGTTATCTATTAATCGTTCACCTCACGTGAAATCAGCAACGCACCGCATATAAGACTCTACGCTACTAGCTTCAGGCCCATTCTTTCCCCCTACACCCCTAGCACAACTTGCTCTTTTGCGCCTCTGGTTCCTATCTCAGGGCCATCAACTGTTACCTCCTGCGACCTTGCTCTTCACGAAGACCTCTGGTTGGCTATATCTCACCATTTTCGTCCGTGATCGCGGCATTCCAACCTTTGGCACTTTTGGTTCCTTTTTTTTGGGGGCGTCTTCACTCTGCCCTTCAAAGTGCGGCGGGTGAATACAATCTCTTGACATGAGCATACAATTCCTATCGTCCTGTTTTGTGGATCTCAAGAGTCACTGAAGCTGAGACGGTTTGCGTGTATGGGGAATCACTTTGACACTGATGCACTTTGTCTTGCATTTGGTTATGGTATATTTTACCCTTGAATCTTGATGTTCTATTTAGTTAATGCCTGGTGGACATGATTTTTCGTTTTTTCATATCCTCTAAGAATCCTATTATTTTGAAAACGTCAGCAGGCGTTTTCACTATAAATAACGTTACGAATCACATTCATTTTTTTTTTCTTTTTTTTTTGTTTTTTTTTGTTTTTTTTTTCATTCGTTCAACGCCGAGATGCGTATCATTTAACGTTCGTCGTTCGATACGTTCGTTCGTCAATTCGTTGACCAAATTCACTCATTCTTTATACTCTATCCCCCTACCATCACGTTCCACCATTCGTGATCAACAATCAACGTATTCCACACATCTCTTGGCAGGCCAAACCCCTTTGACATTTTCTTCCTTCCCCATTCAACCCCACCATCATCAAAGAAAGAGGATTCAAACCTCTACCTCCAACTCCCAAAGCTGGCATTCTAAATTAAACTATTCTCTGCTACCCTAAACCGCCCGAATCGCCCCACACGACAACCCACGCACTAACTCCAGTACTACAAAAAGAGTCAACAACAATCCTCACCCAGCTACCAAAAACATCCCCACCCCCCAAGAATAAAACATTGCCACACCACTAAAATCCAACCGAACAAAAACTGCCCCACCATTATCAACGGTCCATACCCCCAACTTTATACAATCCCCTACCCCACTAATAAACGTACCCACAACAAGCACCCCAACTAAACCTACCCCATACCCCAACACTCGCCAATCCCCCCAAGTCTCAGGAAAAGGATCCGCCGCTAAAGCTACAGAATATACAAAAACCACTAACATTCCACCCAAATAAACCATGAACAACACCAACGCCACAAACGAAACCCCAAGACTCAACAATCACCCACACCCTACAACCGACGCCAACACCAAACCAACCACACCATAATAAGGAGATGGATTAGATGCAACTGCCAACCCCCCCAAAACAAAACACACCCCCAAAAACAACATAAAATAAGTCATCATTAATTTCCACTTGGCTTCCATCCAAGACCTATGACTCGAAAAGCCATCGTTGTAATTCAACTATAGAAACGCAACCCCTTTATAATTCGACATAACCCTTAAATCCATAGGGTAACAAACAACCAACAAAACAACAAACGTCCCCGTAGCTTACCTTCAAAGCATGACACTGAAGATGTCAAGACGGCCGCTAACGCTTCCCGAGGACAAAAGACTTAGTCCTAACCTTACTATTAATTTTCACCAGACCTATACATGCAAGTATCCGCGCCCCAGTGTAAATGCCCCTAGCCCCCT